ATAACTTTTTTGTTGACAAAAGAATAAAGATCATTTCTATTCCAAGGTGGGGAGTTTTATTTTCCCCATCGACCTATTTGCAGAATAAAATGCAAATAAAATTCTATATTTGCATATCTATAGAAGAACGTATATAAAAATCTTTAGTGAAAGTTAAGAACTCATTGAAAGTAATTGATTCTATTTTTAAACCTTTTTGTTTTCTCGAACTTTCTCACTTTTTATTTTCTCTGAATTATTATATAGACCCCCATGTATATCTTGCCCTTAACCCAATAGAGAAAATTGCTTAATGAAATTTTGTATGACTAATTGTGAATTTTTAGCGATGCAAAATTGGTTCTTTTCTTTCTATTTTGTCGTCAAAATCCCTTTTTTGTTTTATTTTAGATTTATGAAAAAAAAAAATAAGAAATTGCTGCTTAAACAATGAAAACAAAAACTTTTTGAACTCTATTCCTTAATTGAGTATAGAACGGTTTAGTTACAAGAGTTGAATTCGAGGAAAGTATAAAATATAGGAAAGTCCCAGGTTAAATAAAAAAAACTAAGACTCTAAACTCAAATCAAAAATAATGAACCTTCAACCTCAAATTCCTATTTGAACAACTTTTTATTGTTATTGATCCATTTGAATCATTACTAAACTAAAATAGCTTACTCAATCTCGACGATTGCTTATTCATAGGCTATTATGAGTTCAAGACAAGCCGCTATGGTGAAATTGGTAGACACGCTGCTCTTAGGAAGCAGTGCTAATGCATCTCGGTTCGAGTCCGAGTGGCGGCATAGCATCTTCTAAAAAGGATAAATAGATCTTATAATGAATTCAATTCCCGATTTCCATTTTAGAATTATGTAATTAAGGGACTCTTCTTTTTTAAGATTTTTTATGATATTTTCAACCTTAGAGCATATATTAACTCACATTTCCTTTTCGATCGTTTCAATTGTAATTACAATTCATTTGATAACCTTTTTAGTCGATGAAATTGTAAAACTATACGATTCGTCAGAAAAGGGCATAATAGTTACTTTTTTCTGTATAACAGGATTATTAGTTACTCGTTGGATTTCTTCAGGACATTTCCCACTAAGCGATTTATATGAATCATTAATTTTCCTTTCATGGAGTTTCTCCCTTATTCATATAATTCCATATTTCAAAAAAAATGTTTTAATTTTAAGTAAAATAACTGGACCAAGTGCTATTTTGACCCAAGGCTTTGCTACTTCAGGTATTTTAACTGAAATACACCAATCTGGAATATTAGTACCTGCTCTTCAATCTGAGTGGTTAATAATGCACGTAAGTATGATGATATTGGGCTATGCAGCCCTTTTATGTGGATCGTTATTATCAGTAGCACTTCTAGTGATTACATTTCGAAAAAACAGAAAGCTTTTTTATAAGAGCAATGGTTTTTTAAACGAGTCATTTTTCTTGGGTGAAAATGTTGTGGAAAATACTTCGTTTTTTTGTGCTAAAAATTATTACAGGTCCCAATTGATTCAACAATTGGATTATTGGAGTTATCGGGTTATTAGTTTAGGATTTACTTTTTTAACCATAGGAATCCTTTCGGGAGCGGTATGGGCTAATGAAGCGTGGGGGTCCTATTGGAATTGGGATCCAAAAGAAACTTGGGCATTTATTACTTGGATCGTATTTGCAATTTATTTACATACTCGAACAAATAGAAATTTGCGGGGTCCAAATTCGGCAATTGTAGCGTCTATAGGTTTTCTTATAATTTGGATATGCTATTTTGGGGTCAATCTATTAGGAATAGGGTTACATAGTTATGGTTCTTTTCCATCAACATTTAATTGAATTCAAGACAAGTTATTACAAATACAAGAGCGGGCGACGCATTGTATGAACCAGCATGCGGACCGTGTGAATCAAATATTGTATTGATGATTCACACGGTTTTCTACCATATGTAGTTCAATTTCATTGTTTTTACTTAATTCTTAAGTTAAGAGAAGAAAAAAAGAAGACTTTTTTTCATTGTCCAAGAATGTTTTTAAAAACAAACATAGGTTTTTTTATTTCAGTCATCCAATTATCTATAAAAAAAATTAGATAGAATAACTTCGACCTTGTCAACTGCTAATGAAAGAACGAAATCGGGGTATATACCAATACCTATTACGGGTAAAAAGATGGAGATCGAAAGAAATAACTCTCGCGGTCCAGAATCAAAAAAAGAATCCTTCGGGGCGTTAAATAGCTTGTATCCATAGAACATCTGGCGTGGCATAGATAATGAATAAATAGGAGTTAATATAATTCCAATTGCCATTACAAAAGTAATTAGTAGTTTTGGAATTAAAAGATATTTTTGGCCGGTAATTATTCCAAAAAATACTATCAATTCGGCAACAAAACCACTCATACCTGGTAATGCAAGGGAAGCCATCGAAAAGCTACTGAACATCGTGAACATTTTTGGCATTGGAATAGCTATTCCGCCCATTTCGTCAAGATAAACAA